AAAAATTGAGCAAGAAAAACCAACAAACATTATTTATTTTTTATTCTTCACGCCCAGGATTACGTCCTGGATCATTAGAGAGGAATCCGAAGATGAATAAAGAGACAAAGAATATCACTACTGTGTAAACAAATAGTTTTAGAGTAAGCATTACATAATCTCCAAGATTCTTTTTTTAGGAAAAAAGAGAGTAGATGCTCCATGCGTATATTTGTATGTTAGATTGCGTACCCTACTGAATCTAGTTTATGTATATAGTTTCTATATATAAACTTTTTTTCAATTGCCGCCAAACCAAGAAATAAACTAAAGTTCTTTTGAGACTAGAAAAAGAACCAAAAAAATAATTTTCAAAAACTACATTTGTAATAAAAGGGGATTTTTTAATTACCAAAATTAGACATTTTGAATTAGACATTTTGGAAGACTCCAAGAGGTCTTCCAATGGAAAAAGGTCAGAATGCTGATCTGTTAATTTTTTTTTGAATAAATTTGTCTAGGGCGGTATGAAATACTATTAAAAATACTATTAAATAGTTTTTAATTAAAAATATCATCGAAAACTTACAGCAGCTTGCCAAACCAAAGCTAAGAGAAAAAAAAGCACAGGTATTATTGGCATAACATCTACGACTGGATTTAAAAAAGCGTAGGCTTCGGGCAATTTGGCAACGAAAAAACTACTTGAATAAAGGGTAGAATTAAAACAGATACAAATTAAATTGAGTATATTAATCATAACAAACATTTTGTTCTTGAGGATAATTATATTTCTTTTGATTGAGTTATTAATATTAATAAGTTTAATTTTTTATAGAAGGGTAAATGAATAAAAGTGAATTAGATATACCAAAAAACCTTCTTTTATTTGAACTTGTCCAATCAAAAATTCTTCAATTTCAATTATAAAATCAAAAGTGAATAGAATAAATCATACTTTCATATAATATCTTAATTGAATTAGATGTAATGATCAATAAATTCATCAGTTTAATCCTATATCTAAAAATAGAAAAATTTTATCAATAATCTAATTTATTTCATAGATATTTAGACTGAAGTTGACGAACAACCAGTACAGTACCAATATTAGTGTTTATTAGTGCCAAATATAAATGGGGCGTGGCCAAGTGGTAAGGCAACGGGTTTTGGTCCCGGTATTCGGAGGTTCGAATCCTTCCGTCCCAGAGCATATCTGTCTACACACTCAACATAGTATGATATTACCACAAACTTACTCCATATAAATTATATATTATATAGGGCATATAATATAATATATGTTTTATATTATATCAGAAGAAATCATAATAAATATTACTTTTTTGAACAATCTTCCGTTTATGTTTAACAGTATAATATTGAAAAAAAAAATTATTCTTTTTTTTAATGAGTCTTCTCTAACTCATATTTTTTTCACAAATTTAATCGAGTTCAAATAACATGCAGATGAAATAGAATCCACTTGTGATCCATTTCTGAAACTGATGATTTCTTATGATTAGTACTCGAAGAAGGAAGTGGTAAATTGTTGAATTTATCTTCTCACTATCTATCAAGTTATTTGAAGATGCAGATTCAAAAAGAACTTATTTGAATTTTAGTTGTGTTATTTTTATATTTAAGAATTAAATATATTATTTATTTCTATTTTATACTATTTCTATTACTATATTTCTTTAGTTTATTTTCAGTTTATTATATATTTGAATATATAATATATATATAATATAAGATTATATAGGTGTATATATATTTGTAAAAATTTTAATAGATATATCTATTAAAATTTTATTTTTTATGCGACTTCGTCAGAAACTCTTCAGAAAAACTCTATTTAATATCGAAATAAAAGTGAAATAATAGGTACCGACCAAACCAATGATTATTCATGATTTCATAATGGAATTAATTTAATACTGGTTCCAAACTAAAGGAATGGTATGGTAAAACATCGTTTAATACGATGTGGTAGAAAGCAACGTGCGACTTGAATGACACGATCCGCTGTGGATTCTTATTTCCTATTTTATTATTTTATTTCCTATTATATAGGACTGAAAGTGCTTTTGGTTCGACATCATTTGTTCTGTTCCACTAGAACTTTCAATTTTTTTGTGGGGGGGGGTAGAGGGGTTATCTACATCTATCCCAATGAGCCGTTTATGAAATCGTTGCAATTAATGTTCGATCTCGAACTCGAATAGAAGTAAAAGCTCTCTGGAAAGTGGGTTTTTATGATCCGATTCCGATAAAGAATCTAACCTATTTAAATGCTTCTATTAGTCTATATTTCCTTGAAAAGGGCGCTCCGCCTACAGGAACATTGGTGTGGATGATTTTTATAGCGTTTTGTATAATATTTTCTTTGCCCTTTTTTCTCCAGTAGAGAGTTTTCGATTTATATCATTTATATCATATTGAATTTATTATTGCTACTACATAATGTAGTATTTTATAACGAAAAAAAGCCTATTGTCATGTCAATGGGCGTTTTTCGGTGGAATTCTATGAACAACTAAAAAAGTAAAGGCTTAATCTTTTCTTTTTTATTTATATTGATTTATATTAATATTAATTGAATAAACTTGGGATTTTTATATTTCCTTTGTTTAATTTATTTGTCCGTCTACACTCTTTCTGTTTATATGTCGCTTCGATATGTAGTGCCAATCCAACAAAAATCCTTAGTTTTTTAAGTTTTTTATTTAAAAAACTTTTATTTTCAAAATTTTTTCTATTTGATTCTTTTCTAAAAATTAACATTTATATTGACAATAGTGTATCAAATAAATATAATCTGAGTATGGATAAATGAATCTATTTATCTCTGTCCTATCGATTTTAGTTCACTCAAATATCAAATAAAGGGTTCATTGGATGCGCGAAGTCTTTTTTTATTTTTAATAAAATAATAAATATTATTAAAATAGAATAATTTATAACATAAAACACAAGAATAGGTCTACAAAAATTTTAATTTCTATTTTGATCTTAAATTTTTTTTTATTTTCATCGGATCTGTTCATCTTTATTATGTTCATAATTGATTCGAAATTTTTATATTTTTGTTTTTAATTTTTTAACTGTTTTAATTTGATTGCGCCATACAATCGAATCTCTTTATTTATTAAGATTCCGATTGTATCTATACACTCTAATTCTTTTAGCTCGGGTTGCTAACTCAACGGTAGAGTACTCGGCTTTTAAGTGCGGCTAGCATCTTTTACACATTTGTATGAAGCAAGGGATTCGTCTAGACTATCGGTAGAGTTTGTAAGACCGCGACTGATCCTGTCCTGAAAAGAATGAACGGAAAAAGCAGCATGTCGTATCAATAGATAATTCGAAGAATATTTCATTCTTATTGTTATAGGGATAAGGTCAAAACCTTGTTTAAATTGTTTGCATTTTTGGCTTGGAAGAAAATTAATTTAACAAAGAAATTAAAACTAAATTGAAAGTTGGGTCGAGTAAATAAATGGATAGATCCTAACTATAGGTTCCAGTTATATGAAAAGAAAAAGTAACGAGCTCTTGTTATTAATTTTTGAATGATTGCCCGATCTAATTAGACGTTAAAACTATATTAGTGCTTGACGCGGAAAAAGGTTTTCCCACGGGTTTATTATCGATTTTTTATGAATCCTAGCTATTAGCTATCTCCATTATCATAGTATAGTAGAGATAAATGTGTATGAAGAAGGCAGTATATTGATAAAGATATTTTTTTTTTTTTCAAAATCAAAAGAGCGATCGGATTGCAAAAATAAAGGATTTCTAACCCTCTTGTTATTCGACTTGTTATTCGATTTGTTATTCGAGAATAAACATAAACCGATTGTATGAAAGAGGAAAGAGAGTCTGTTGATGTGTCGTACCTTTATTCCGAGGTATTTTTTTTTAGATTTAAGGTAATACCTTGTTTTAACGCTATCGTACTATAGTAGCATTTGAGTAGCATTTGATAGCCCAATACATCCCATCCTATATTTTCCTATTTTCGGTTCAAATCGAATTTAATTTAAAATGACGGAATATCAAGACTATTTAGAGCCAGATAGGTTTTGGAAATATGACCTCCTATACCCGCTTATCTTTCGGGAGTATATTTATGCATTTGGTCGTGACCCTGGTTTAAATAGATCGAATTTGTTGGAAAATGTGGTTTATGACACTCAATATAGTTTACTGATTGTAAAACGTTTAATTACTCGAATGTATCAAGAGAATCAGTTGATTATTTCCGATAATGATTCTAACCAAAATCAAGTTTTTGGGTTCAATAAGAATTTGTATTCTCAAATGATATCCGAGGGATTTGCAGGCATTGTGGAAATGCCATTTTCCCTACGATTATTCTCTTCCTTAACGGGCAGAGAAATCGTAAAGTATTATAATTTACGATCAATTCATTCAATATTTCCTTTTTTAGAGGACAAATTACCACATTTAAATTATGTATCAGATGTACTAATACCCTATCCGATTCATCTGGAAATATTAGTTCAAACCCTGCGCTCTTGGGTAAAAGATGCCTCTTTTTTGCATTTATTAGGGATTTTTCTTCACGAGTATTATAATTGGAATAATAAGATTATTCTAAAAAAATTTCTAAATAAATCCATTAATATGACTATTTTTTCAAATAGTAATCCAAGATTTTTCTTGTTCCTGTATAATTCTCATGTTTGTGAATACGAATCCGTCTTACTTTTTCTCCGCAACCAATTTTATCATTTACGATTAACATCTTCTGGTGTCTTTTTTGAACGAAAATTTTTCTCTGGAAAAATAAAGCATCCTGTAGAAGAAGTCTTTGCTAATTATTTTCCGACTAGCGTATGGTTACTACAGGATCTTTTTATGCATTATGGTAGATATCACGGAAAATCTATTCTGGCTTCAAAGGACACGCCTCTTTTTATGAATAAATGGAAATATTACATTGTCTATTTATGGGAATGTAATTTTTATGTGTGGTCTCAACCAGAAAGTAT